CTGCGGTTTGTGCCGCAAAGGGTGTCCCTCTTCTTGTACCCTTGAATCCACAAGTACCGGCGGAGGACCAAGAAATTACCCGGCCTCGTACATCTGTAACAGTCACAATGGTATTGTTGAAACTTGCTTGAACATGAATAACCCCTTTTGGTATTCTACGTGCACTCTTACGTAAACCAATACGCCCATTCCTACGTGAACCGATTCTGGGTGCGGGTTTTGCCATATTTTATCGTCTCATAAATATAAGTCAGAGGTATATGGATATATCCATTTCATGCCAAAACGGATCTTTTCCGCTTTTTTTTATTTGTATATTGGGTCCCTTAGGGAGTCTCTTTTATTTTATAAAGATTATCCTTGTCTTTGTTTATGTCTCGGGTTGGAACAAATTACTATAATTCGTCCCCGTCTACGGATCAGTCTACATTTTTCACAAATTTTACGAATGGAGGCCCTTATTTTCATATTTGTCATTCCTTAACTGAATTTCAAATTTACTTATTTGAAGAAAATTAGTTTCTGGAAATTTGAAACTTTCGAATTGTATCCCTCCGAAAGGAATATTGAAGTTGAAAAAAAAACCACCTAATCGTTTGAATCCTTGTTTCGGAGTCTAGAAACTATATGCCCTTTGGTTGAATCATAATGACTTCTTTCAATTTTTACTCTATCTTCCGTTGGTATACGTATAAAACTACGTTGAATCCTTCCTGAACCATAACCTAGAATCCGATCTTCATTATCTAAATGAATCCGAAGCATACCATTCGGAAGTGATTCAGGAATTAAACTTTCATGAATCCAGTTTTCTTTTTTCATTCGCGGTAAAACCTCCTTGAAGTATTAACTAATGTAAGAGGAGAGTGAGAATAGAAACCCGTTCTTTATCTTTTTTTTTTCACAAATAGTAAAGTTCCATATCTTAATTTGGATATAAGAAAGCTTACCATATATAACACAAAATTTCTCCGCCGATTCCTTCTAGTCGGGCCTCTCGGTCCGTCATTATACCCCGAGAGGTAGAAAGAATTACAATCCCCATCCCACCTAAAATTCTAGGAATTCGTTGATAACTAGAATAGATTCGTAGACCGGGTCGACTGATCCGTTTTAAATTTAAAACAGTTTTACATGGACCTTTCCTATTCCTTCTATGCCGTAGGGTTAAAACCAAAAAATATTTGTTGTTTTCCTGATGTTTCCTCACATTTTCAATAAAACCTTCTCTTAACAGTATTTTAACAAGGTTTTCGGTGATGTTAGTAGATGGTATTCGAACTGTTCCTTTTCTATTCATGTCAGCATTGCGTATAGAAGTTATTATATCAGCAATAGTGTCTTTACCCATGATAAATTAAAATTATTGTTACCCCCGAACTTTGATATAATCAACATGCTTTTTTCTTTCTATTTTATGAATTGTTAAAGATATATGCGTGAGACAAATTTACTAATTAATCTAGTTTACTCTATTCATATTTTATTCAAATGCTATAAGAGCATTAGAGTCTCCGTTTTATTAGACTTATAATACTTCAGGTGCTAATGAAACTATTTTAGTGAAATTTAACTGTCTCAATTCCCGTGCGATCGCACCAAAAATTCTAGTTCCTTTGGGATTTCCTTCTTGATCAATAACAACCGCAGCATTGTCATCATATCGTAGTATCATACCGTTGTCACGTTTGAGTTCTTTACAAGTACGTACAATTACAGCTCTGATCACTTCGGATTTTTCTAGAGGTGTATTTGGTATTGCTTCCTTGATTACAGCAACAATAACGTCACCAATATGAGCATATCGTCGATTACTAGCTCCTATGATTCGAATACACATTAATTGTCGGGCCCCGCTGTTATCCGCTACATTTAAGTGGGTTTGAGGTTGAATCATATCATTTTTTTTTATTTGCTCTTTCACTGCGAAGGGGCTAAGTAAAAAAAGAAATATTGTTTGTCCAAAACAAAAAAAAAAGAAACCTATAATTTTGTTTTTTTTTTTCATTCAAAAGATTTCTTTTCTTTGGTTATACATTCTTATCCCGAAATCATGAATTGCGTTCGTATAGGCATTTTGGATGCCGCTATTGAAATAGCCTTTCTGGCTACATTTTCTGCTACTCCACCCATTTCATAAAGTATTCTACCCGGTTTAACGATAGCTACCCAATATTCGGGAGATCCTTTACCGGAACCCATACGCGTTTCCGCGGGTCTTACTGTAACAGGTTTGTCTGGAAATATACGTACCCATATTTTTCCGCCGCGGCGTACGTTTCGTGTCATTGCTCGCCGCCCTGCTTCTATTTGTCTAGACGTGATCCACGCGGGTTCAAGTGCCTGAAGAGCATATCTACCAAAGCAAATACGATTACCTCGATAAGATATTCCTTTCATTCTTCCTCTATGTTGTTTACGGAATCTGGCTCTTTTGGGGTTATAGTTGATGGTTCTTTTTCAATTTCAATTCCATCTCTACTACAGAACCGGACATGAGAGTTTCTTCTCATCCAGCTCCTCGCGAATGAAAAATAACAATTATAACATGGTATACATGTATTTAATGAATAATATACTGAATCGTGGGAGTCTTTGAGATTTTATCTAATATCTAATCTATTAGAAATTTGTATATCTTGTTTTGATAGTTTATATAAAAAAAACTAAACATGTATTCAATTTCTATTTATTTATAGTTATAGATAATTATTTTATAGATTAGTTAGAGATAATAATAATAGAATTTCGTTTTATTATAACGAGTATTTATTTTGTTTTGTCTTTTTTATTATCATATTATATTGGATCTATCAAAATTTAGAAATCCAATAAAATAAAAACTTTCGCGGGCGAATATTTACTCTTTCCATATCTATTTCAGTTGTAGGGTTATCCTATGACATGGCCTCTCAGAATAAAAGTGGATTGGTCCCGGGTTCGTTTCGCCATCCTACCCAATGAATTATTAGGATTCGTTTTCAATAGAATCTTCTGCATCCACGGGTTCCGTCGTTCCCATCGCTTCGCGATTAATGGTTAGGCCCGAATTATACGGCGGAGCTCCTAATGAAAATGAAATGTGTTATTGAGTCAATTTTCTCAGTCTTTGTGGACCCAGGGCTCTTGACTTTTTTTGTTCTATGAACAAATTCATCGAATTATAGATCAATCAAATTAGTATTGATGCTTTATTACGCTATCCTTTATAAGATCGCTCAGAGACCTTACATATTGGAATCATATAGCATTAGTATTCTTTTTCTCTCTTTCTCTCACCCTTCCATTTATCTGCATTCTTTTTGTTATTGCTTCACAACTTAAAATCAGATTGGTTTTTCTTTTTTTTTGCTTGTTTATGCAAACAAAAATTCAGTTGCTACAATGATATGATCAATATATCATATCGTGACTAGTTCTTTAGATCCAGATAATATGAAGCGGTGAGTTGGTTATTAGTTCGATAGTTATTAGTTCATACTATGGGCCAGTCCGTTTTTTTGACTACTAACCCTACAAAAACCAACGAGTCACACACTAAGCATAGCAATTATATCAATATAAAAAAATGAATTGAATTTTTATTCAACCTTATAGAATTGCCCATTTTTTTTTTGATTTAACAGAAAAAGAATGAAAGAGTTTGTCATTTTTTGCTTTTTTATTTCCGATAGAACGTAAAGACAAGTCAAATAAAGGCTTAGGCTTCCTCATCTACAAATATCCAAATTTTGATGCCTAATACCCCATAGATAGTTCCAACTGCATAGGAACAATAATCAATTTTAGCTCGAATGGTTTGTAGAGGAACTCTACCCTCTCTGATCCATTCGACACGCGCAATCTCTTTTCCGTCGATACGTCCTGCAATTTGTACTTGAATTCCTTTTGTACCTGCTTGTTCAGTTAATTCAATAGCCTTTTTCATTGCTTTTCGAAACGAAACCCTATTCTTTAATTGTCCGGCTATAAATTCGGCGAGAATATTAGGGTGTCCATAAGGGTTTGTAATTCTTGTAAGAGCAATGTTGAGTTTTCGGTTTACACAATTAATTTCTTTTTGTACATCTATCTGCAATTCTTCGATTCTTCGAGGCCCACCTTTACCTTCTAGTAATAATTTTGGGAATCCCATATAGATTATGACCTGAATCAAATCGATTCTTTTTTGAATCTTTATGCATGCAATTCCCTCAACACCAGAGGATATTTGAATATTTTTTTGTACATAATTCTTGATCCACTCTCGGATTTTTTGATCTTCTTGTAGCCCTTCGGAATAATTTTGTGGTTGTGCAAACCAAAGAGAATGATGACCTTGGGTTGCACCAAGTCTGAAACCAAGTGGATTTATTTTTTGTCCCATAATCTCCTAATACTATATATATCATGACACGTCATATCCGTGTACTTACTTATTTTTATTTCTCCATATGTTGCCTTTGAAGTATAATATGGCGTATTTGGCTCCTTTATACTTCCTTTTTTATACTTCCTTTACAGATATATCTTTTAATCCAATAGTTATATGAAAAACGTGTTTTTTTATCGGATAACTACGCCCTCGAGCTCGAGGTTTTAATTTTTTCACAGTAGTACCCCTTCACGACTTCCGCTTTGCTAATGATTAAACTTGCTTCGTTTAAACCGACATTGTGAATAGCATTTGTTGCTGCAGAATAAACCAATTTAAAAATTGGATAACCCACTCGATAAGGCATAAGTTCGAGTCTCATACGTCTTTCTTCGTATAAACGTCCACAAATCTGATCAATTTATCTTTCTGCTTTATTAGCAGACATACATATATGTTTACTTAAAGCGCATATATATTTCGGTATATGGATTCTTCTTTATCATAAGATTTGCCTCTCGCTAATAAACAATAAGCATCTATATTCACTTTTATTAACTACTCTTATTTTAACGACGAGATCTATTATCATTTTTTGCGTGTCCTCGGAAATTTATAGTAGGTACGAATTCCCCCAATTTATGGC